TCAATTAAATGGTGTATCAATTCAATAAATTGAATATAGCAATAAATAAATCAGCAAAATTCTTTTATTTTAGATAGAAAAAACGCTTTTTCTATCTAAAATAAAAGAATGTACCCTTCTATCCAAATCCAATTTGCATCGATAAAATAAATCCAAATTCCAGTAGTACATGAATAATTGCAAATTTTTGTGTGTACGAGATTAGAATAACTTCAAAATAACTGACATAATTTTTTATTTTTCCTGATCAGAAAAATACATGAAAAAGAAAGGAGGTAGAAAAATTTTAGGATTTATGGTTAAAGAAGAAAAAGAAGAAAACAGGGGTTCTGTTGAATTTCAAGTATTCAGTTTCACCAATAAGATACGGAGACTTGCTTCACATTTGGAATTACACAAAAAAGATTTTTTATCGGAAAGAGGTCTACGAAGACTTTTGGGAAAACGAAAACGTTTGCTGGCTTATTTGGCAAAGAAAAATAGAGTACGTTATAAGAAATTAATCAGTCAGTTGGATATTCGGGAGCAGTAATTTAATCGTTCCAATTTTTTTCGTATTTTATTAGTAGTCTTATAGTAGTCTTAGATTTTTCATTTTGATGAGCCTCTTTTGAGGAATTCATGGAATAATCCATTTTCATGGAATAATGAATTAAGGAAGAAAGGATATGAGTCTACCGCTTACAAGAAAAGATCTCATGATAGTCAATATGGGCCCTCACCACCCATCAATGCATGGTGTTCTCCGACTGATCGTTACTCTCGATGGTGAAGATGTTATTGATTGTGAACCCATATTGGGCTATTTACACAGAGGAATGGAAAAAATCGCGGAAAACCGAACTATTATACAATACTTACCTTATGTAACACGATGGGATTATTTAGCTACTATGTTCACAGAAGCAATAACCGTAAATGCACCAGAATTCTTGGAGAATATTCAAGTACCCCAAAGGGCCAGCTATATTAGGGTAATTATGCTAGAATTGAGCCGTATAGCTTCTCATTTGTTATGGCTTGGACCTTTTATGGCAGATCTCGGTGCACAGACTCCTTTTTTCTATATTTTTCGGGAAAGAGAATTGATATACGATCTATTTGAAGCTGTTACAGGTATGCGAATGATGCATAATTATTTTCGCATCGGAGGAGTAGCTGCCGATCTACCCTATGGATGGATAGATAAATGTTTAGATTTTTGTGATTATTTTTTACAAGGAGTTGTTGAATATCAAAAACTTATTACACATAATCCCATTTTTTTAGAACGAGTTGAAGGAGTCGGTTTTATTAGCGGAGAAGAAGCAGCAAATTGGGGGTTATCGGGACCGATGTTACGAGCTTCTGGAATACAATGGGATCTTCGTAAAGTTGATCGTTATGAGTCTTACAATCAATTTGATTGGGAAGTTCAATGGCAAAAAGAAGGAGATTCGTTAGCTCGTTATTTAGTACGAATCGGTGAAATGAGAGAATCCATCAAAATTATTCAACAGGCTGTAGAGAAAATTCCTGGGGGGCCTTATGAGAATTTAGAAGTCCGACGCTTTAAGAGAGCAAAGAATTCCGAATGGAATGATTTTGAATATCGATTTCTTGGTAAAAAACCTTCGCCCAATTTTGAATTGTCAAAGCAAGAACTTTATGTAAGAGTGGAAGCCCCAAAAGGGGAATTAGGAATTTATTTGGTAGGAGATAATAGTCTTTTCCCCTGGAGATGGAAAATTCGTCCACCAGGTTTTATTAATTTGCAAATTCTTCCTCAGCTAGTTAAAAAAATGAAATTGGCTGATATCATGACGATATTAGGTAGTATAGATATCATTATGGGAGAAGTTGATCGTTGAAATGATAATAGATAGGGTAGAGGTACAAACTATCAATTCTTTTTCGAAATCGGAATTTTTTAAAGAAGTCTATGGACTGATATGGATTCTACCCATTTTGACCCTCTTATTAGGAATCACAATAGAAGTACTAGTAATTGTGTGGTTAGAAAGAGAAATATCCGCATCAATACAACAACGTATTGGCCCCGAATATGCTGGACCCCTGGGACTGCTTCAAGCTATAGCAGATGGGACTAAGTTGCTTTTTAAAGAGGATATCCTACCATCCCGAGGAGATATTCCTTTGTTTAGCATCGGACCTTCTATAGCAGTCATATCAATTCTATTAAGCTTTTTAGTCATTCCTTTTGGGTATCGTCTTGTTTTATCCGATCTTAGTATTGGTGTCTTTTTATGGATTGCCATTTCAAGTATTGCCCCTATTGGTCTTCTTATGGCAGGATATAGCTCAAATAATAAATATTCTTTTTCAGGTGGTCTACGAGCTGCTGCTCAATCTATTAGTTATGAAATACCATTAACTTTTTGTGTGCTAGCAATATCTCTACGTGTGATTCGTTAAAATAGGATCTCTTTCCTCTAAAATCCATTGAATATCTCTATCTTCCTTTTCTTATTCCGTATTCGGATTGATAAGTTAAACTAGATAGCTATATGAGTGAAACAAAACAGCTTATTAATTTGTAGTAAAAAGAAAAAATCTCATTTCCTATGTACAAGAATAAAGTTGAAGTAAACATAAGCAGTGTAAACTCTTTACCCCAAGGTTGAGATTTTTTGATTAGTCATCATATCTTGAAGCGGGCAAGAATAAAAGATTCCCGGTATGGAATTCAATTAGTACAATATCCCTAGTTATTACTATAACTTATAACCATAAGTGGAATCCATCAAAAGTGAGTGAGCGGTTAGGAACACTAAAGTACATAAAGGATTAGTAATAAGAGGAATCTAAGATATTAGAGATTTTTCCTCATAAAAGGAATCATAATAAGGACTTGAAATTGGTGGAAATGATCAAGTAGTACTTTCTTCGGATTCCGATCCAGAGTATACTCCCCTTCACTTGTTAAGGAAATGGCTATCAAGAACGAATTAACCCTTTATTCCTTTTTTCTTTTTAAGTACTCCTTCCCCGGGGAAAGAAGAAGAGGACAAAAGATATGGAATGCAATAAAAAAAAAAGGATCCTTATTTATTCTTTCCTTCCTCTATCCATATTCATACAGAATTCCTCATGAACTAATACCCAACTCTTTCTATTTATTGATTGATATAACGAGTGTTTTATTACAAGATTAAGTTATTACTGAACAAAGAAAAACTCTCATTATAAAGGATGAGATCAATTCGGAAGCACTTTTTCTTATTCTAGCAGACGGAATTCCTTTGGTCTAATTTAGGACTTTCCAATCAAATCAATTTTTATCTTACCTAATTGTATCTACGCCCAGGGGGATAATACCGAAACAGTCCTTTCCTTTTTTCTGATCATAGGGGAGCCGTATGAAGCTAAGGTTTCATGTACGGTTTTGAAATAGCGGTGGGAACTGTGGTGTTATTATCGACTATGATTATCTAACAGTTCAAGTACAGTTGATATAGTTGAAGCACAGTCAAAATATGGTTTTTTTGGATGGAATCTTTGGCGTCAGCCTATAGGCTTTCTAGTTTTTTTAATTTCTTCTTTGGCCGAATGTGAAAGATTACCCTTTGATTTACCAGAAGCAGAGGAGGAATTAGTAGCAGGGTATCAAACCGAATATTCTGGTATCAAGTATGGTTTATTTTATCTTGTTTCTTACCTAAATTTATTAGTTTCTTCTTTATTTGTAACAGTTCTTTACTTAGGCGGGTGGAATTTCTCTATTTCCTACATATCCTTTTTTGGGTTTTTCCAAATGAATAAAATGGTTGGAATTTTTGAAATGGCAAAGAGTATCCTTATTACATTAACTAAAGCTTATTTATTTCTCTTCATTTCTATCACAATAAGATGGACTTTACCCAGGATGAGAATGGATCAGTTATTAAATCTTGGATGGAAATTTCTTTTACCTATTTCCCTGGGCAATCTCTTATTAACAACTTCTTCCCAACTTGTTTCACTATAAATAAGATAATACAATAACAGTAAGAATATTTTCAACTCAAACAAAAGTTCTCTCAAACAAGAGAAAGAAACATCCCCTTTTTCATAGATATTTAGAATATGTTCCCTATGGTAACTGGGTTCATGAGTTATGGTCAACAAACAATACGCGCTGCAAGGTATATTGGTCAAAGTTTCATAATTACCTTATCCCACACAAATCGTTTACCTATAACGATTCACTACCCTTATGAAAAATCAATTACATCAGAGCGTTTCCGGGGGCGAATCCACTTTGAATTTGATAAATGTATTGCTTGTGAAGTATGTGTTCGCGTATGCCCAATAGATCTACCCCTTGTGGATTGGAGATTTGAAAAGGATATTAAAAGAAAACAATTGCTTAATTATAGTATTGATTTCGGAGTTTGTATATTTTGTGGTAACTGTGTTGAGTACTGTCCAACAAACTGTTTATCAATGACTGAAGAATATGAACTTTCTACTTATGATCGTCATGAATTGAATTACAATCAAATTGCTTTGAGTCGATTACCAATCTCCATAATTGGAGATTACACAATTCAAACAATTAGGAATTCGACTCAAAGTAAAATAGACGAAGAAAAATCTTGGAATTCAAGAACGATTACTGATTACTAAGATTTTGTCTTTTTTGCTAGAAAAAAACCAATAGAATAGTGATTTACTAAAAAGAAAAACGAATAACTACTGCTTATTTCGAATTGCTCCTGATTTAAACTAAGAGTAGATTTTCGTGATGTGATTTCTAACTACACAACTTGATTATATACAAAAAAAGATCCTAATCCCTTTTTCCTTCCTTGAATCTTTTAGTTTTAGTCAGTTCATGAAAAATTGCATACTATTAATTTCTTTTTATCCATAATGGATTTACCTGGACCAATACATGAGATTCTTGTGCTATTTGGGGGATTTCTTCTTCTATTAGGGGGTCTAGGGGTAGTATTACTTACCAACCCAATTTATTCTGCCTTTTCGCTGGGATTAGTTCTTGTTTGTATATCCTTATTCTATATTTTATTGAATTCCTACTTTGTAGCTGTCGCACAACTCCTTATTTATGTGGGAGCCATAAATGTCTTGATCATATTTGCCATAATGTTCGTAAATGACTCAGAATGGTCTAAAGATAAGAATCCTTGGACTATTGGAGATGGGCTCACTTCACTCGTTTGTACAACTATTCCTTTTTCACTAATGACTACTATTCCAGATACGTCATGGTATGGAATTCTTTGGACTACAAGATCAAACCAAATTGTAGAACAGGGTCTCATAAATAACGTTCAACAAATTGGGATTCATTTAGCAACCGATTTTTATCTTCCGTTTGAGCTCATTTCCATAATTCTTCTAGTTTCTTTGATAGGTGCAATTACTATGGCTCGGCAATAAGAAATACTTAGAATTCAAAATTTTAAATAAGTAACTAAAAAATCGAAATTTTGATTTAGTAAAACCCATCTACTGCCAACAAATACCTTTTTTTCTCTTTTGTTGTGTAATTGTTCTATTTTAATTAAATGAATCGGTTCAATTCTTGTCCTCATATTGAAATGAATCGAGATTGATAAGGAGTTAGTTAATGATGTTTGAGCATGTACTTTTTTTGAGTGTCTATTTATTTTCGATTGGTATCTATGGATTGATCACAAGCCGAAACATGGTTAGAGCTCTAATATGTCTTGAACTTATACTGAATTCAATTAATCTAAATCTCGTAACATTTTCTGATTTATTTGATAGTCGCCAATTAAAAGGAGACATTTTCGCAATCTTTGTTATAGCCCTTGCGGCTGCTGAAGCAGCTATTGGACTATCCATTCTTTCTTCAATCCATCGTAACAGAAAATCCACTCGTATCAATCAATCGAATTTTTTGAATAATTAGACATAGAATCATCTAAACAAAGACGCACATATAATAATATGGAATCTTAAAATGAATAGAAATTGAATACTATTTTCTTATATGGGAATATCTATTTTATGAGTAGATTATTCCATAGTATTGTTTTTTACTTATTGATTTTGATTGAATTTTTTTTTTTCAATTAATTGATATTGCAATTTGAATATTGCAATAATTTATGTCGAAAACACGATAGCCAATTTATTGGCTAATTCGAATTCGTATGTACAATTCGTATAATCATGATTGTTGAAGTCCAAAATTCAAGTCTCTTGGCTCTTTTCATATTTTCTCACAAACGGACTAAAAAACATATTGCATTGTTTGTTGAAGTTTGGATAAATCATTGCTTCGTCTGGTGTCTACAATACAATTGACTCATTCATATAGTACTAATTGACTCATTCATATAGTACTAATTTCATTTTTACCAGATCGAAAATTTTTATGTTGAAAAGGAAAATTTATAGATCCAATGTCACATTCAGTAAAAATTTATGATACATGTATAGGATGCACTCAATGTGTACGAGCTTGTCCAACGGATGTATTGGAAATGATACCCTGGGATGGATGTAAAGCCAAGCAAATTGCTTCCGCGCCGAGAACCGAAGATTGTGTGGGTTGTAAGAGATGTGAATCCGCCTGCCCAACAGATTTTTTAAGTGTCCGCGTTTATTTAGGGCCTGAAACAACCCGCAGCATGGCTCTATCTTATTGATAGATTACAAAAAACTCCACTTGAATCGTCTGATTCCTCTTTACCGAAAAAGCCCGTGCTCGAAATAATCGAGCACGGGCTTTTCTGGTCAAAACGTATCTTGTCTTTATCACTTTATCATGAGTTATTTTCCTTGGTTAACAATACTTGTTGTTTTTCCGATATTTGCAGGTTCATTAATTTTCTTTTTCCCTCATAGGGGAAACAAAATAGTTAGGTGGTATACTATATCTATTTGTTTATTAGAATTCCTTCTAATGACTTATGCATTCTGTTATCATTTCCAATTGGAGGATCCCTTAATCCAATTAAGGGAGGATTTTAAATGGATAGATGTCTTCGATTTCCACTGGAGATTGGGAATCGATGGACTTTCATTAGGATCCATTTTATTGACAGGATTTATCACTACTTTAGCTACTTTAGCGGCTTGGCCAGTTACCCGGAATTCGCGATTATTCTATTTCCTGATGCTAGCAATGTATAGTGGTCAAATAGGATTATTTTCTTCTCGAGACCTTTTACTTTTTTTTATCATGTGGGAGTTAGAATTAATTCCTGTTTACCTACTTTTATCCATGTGGGGGGGAAAGAGACGTTTATACTCAGCTACAAAGTTTATTTTGTACACTGCGGGCGGTTCCATTTTTTTCTTAATCGGAGTTCTAGGTATGGGCTTATATGGTTCTAACGAACCAAGATTAGATTTGGAAAGATTAATTAATCAGTCATACCCTTCGACATTGGAAATACTATTTTATTTTGGCTTCCTTATTGCTTATGCTGTCAAATTGCCGATTATACCCCTACATACGTGGTTACCAGATACCCATGGGGAAGCGCATTACAGTACATGTATGCTTTTAGCGGGAATCCTATTAAAGATGGGAGCATACGGATTGATTCGGATCAACATGGAATTGTTACCTCATGCTCATTATATATTTTCCCCCTGGTTGGTAATAATAGGAGCGATACAAATAATCTATGCAGCTTCAACTTCTCTTGGTCAACGAAATTTCAAAAAAAGAATAGCCTACTCCTCCGTATCTCATATGGGTTTCATAATTATAGGAATTGGTTCTATAACCAACATTGGACTCAATGGAGCTATTTTACAAATACTATCTCATGGATTTATTGGTGCTACACTTTTTTTCTTGGCGGGAACGACTTGTGATAGAATGCGTCTTGTTTATCTCGAAGAACTGGGGGGGATATCTATCCCAATGCCCAAAATTTTTACCATGTTTAGTAGCTTTTCAATGGCTTCTCTTGCCTTGCCAGGAATGAGCGGTTTTGTTGCAGAATTAGTAGTATTTTTTGGACTAATTACTAGTCCAAAATTTCTTTTAATGCCAAAAATGCTAATTACTTTTGTAATGGCAATTGGAGTGATATTAACTCCTATTTTTTTATTATCTATGTTACGTCAGATGTTCTATGGATATAAGCTATTTCATGTTCCAAACTCGAATTTTGTGGATTCTGGACCACGAGAACTCTTTCTTTTAATCTGTATCTTTTTACCAGTAATAGGAATTGGTATTTATCCAGATTTTGTTCTCTCGCTATCCGTTGACAGGGTAGAGGCTATATTATCCAATTATTATCCTAAATAGGATTTTCTTTTTTTTTTTTTTTACTAGTCCGTTCTATATTCCATAGTGAAAAAACCAAATAATTAAGAAAAAACTAAAAAAGTCTAATTAGATCCATCTCGAATTTTTGAGAACCCTTTGAGAAGACGTTCAAGGGGTTCTCAAACCAAACAAAAATGGAAAAACTTGCATTTCCTGAGGGTTTTATGTTATGTAATCATTTAGATGGTAAGTTAAATGAACCATAACTATGTAAACCTATTCCTAATAGATTGATACCAAAATAGCAGATCCAAATTATAAGAAATCCTATAGAAGCTACAAATGCCGAATTCGTACCCTTCCCATTTGGATTTGTTCTACTATGTAAATAAATCGCAAATATGGTCCAAGTAATAAATGCCCAAGTTTCCTTGGGATCCCAGTTCCAATAGGATCCCCACGCCTCATTAGCCCATACTGCTCCACAAAGAATACCTATGGTTAAAAGGGTAAACCCTAGACTAATAACACGAGAACTCCAATAATCCAAACGCTCAGTTAATTGATATTTGTAATAATTTGGAAATGAAGGAAAAGAGGTGTTTTTTAAAGCACTTCTTTTTGCATTGAAATATTCAATTTCACTAAAGAAAAATGTGTTAATTAAAACATTTTTCTTCTTTTTACAAATGCAAAAGAAATCGAAATTTTTTCGAAATCTAATGATTAGAAGAGCGGCTGATAATAAGGACCCACACAAAAGAGTTGCATAGCTTAGTAACATCATACTTACATGCATCATTAACCACTGAGATTGTAGAGCAGGTACTAGTATTGTGGATTGATGCATTTCAGTTAAAAGACCCGACGTGGCAAAGCCTTGAGTTAAAATAGTACTTGGCGCAGTTATTGTGCTTAAATCATTTTTAGAGCTCTGTATCTTAGGAATCGTATGAAGAATATAGAGAGCCCATGAAAGGAAGATTAATGACTCGTATAAGTTACTTAATGGAAAATGTCCCGAGGAAGCCCAACGAGAAACTAAGAATCCTGTTATAGAGAAAAAAGTAGCTATCATTCCTTTTTCTGACGAATCACGTAATCCCCCAAGTTCACGAACTAATAAGGTTATCAGATGAATCGTAATCACAATTGAAATGATTGAGAAAGATATATGAGTTAATATATGTTCTAAAGTTGCAAATAGCATAAGGAGAGGTCCCATTACAAAATTGTAAATTTCGAATTGAATCCATTTTCTATTCTATTGTATTCTTTTTCGAGAATGCCGCCACTCGGACTCGAACCGAGATGCTTGAGCACTGCTTCCTAAGAGCAGCGTGTCTACCAATTTCACCATGGCGGCTAACTTGAAATAATAGCTAACTCAAAAGAATAATAGTTATTTTCTGGTGAATCGTCGAGATTAGATTGGGACAGCCCATAGAATTTAGGAACATTAGAATCTTTATTAAAATAGGAAGTATCGTTGCGAATTTGTTTTTTAACAATAAACTCTTGCACAATAGAAATTAAGCTTGAAAGAGTTGGAACAGTTTTTTCTCAATTGAAATATAGAACTAATTTTTTTCTAATTAGTTTCTCATTTAATTGATTCTTTCAATGCAATGCACAAAATCCAAAAAAGCCCTTTCTATCTATTAGAATCTCATCATTAAATCCAAAGTATTTTGGATTTTAGAAAAATTTTTCTAAAATGAAAGTCTTTATGCTCTTATTATTAATACCATTTACCAAGCCTAAATCCATTTATTTGTGGATTTTGGATAAGATAGGTAGAAGTTGTAAGTCTTGTCGCAAGAGTACTCTACTTTTCATAATAGAATCTTTCTATTCTATTATGAAAAGTTCATTGATAGGAAAAGAATACTTAGATAGGAAAAGAATACTTAGAGCCCAGTATACCAAAAACTTTTGTTCTATATATCAGATATCAGAGGGATTAGTTCTAACGAATATTGTACCGAGGAATTCGACACAGAAAAATACATTAATTAATCAGAATTATTCATCTTAAATAATTGGAATTTCTTTGGGATAGGTCAATTCTGATTATTCCAAAACCAGATTATTTGTTTGTTTGTCGCCCAGAAAAACCTTTTGGTTTTGGATGCTCGCTACCGCTGGGAAATGATCTTGATTTTGCTAAAGAATAAGATTGTACTATGGAAAAATAAGTCTTTTTCTTCCAAAGATTTTTACGAATACGCTTTTTTGACATTGAAGTACGTTTTTTTGGAACTGCCATTCAAAAAGGAGGTTACTTTTTTCTAGTTGTATGTGAAAGACATCTATTACCGCAAATCAATCCTTTTTTCTTCTTTTTCTTAGTATTTATACTTAGATACTGAAAGATACTAAAATTCTTAATTCTTTTTTACTTCATATTTCATCTAATGCGGATAAGACAAGAGTTTTTTAGCATATTTTTCGTATATATTCTAAACTTTGCCTTAAAAATATAGAATATATACAAAGATTTTCTATTTAAATTAAATAAATTTTAATCTATTTTATATATTAAGTATACCCCATATATAGATATAGAGAGGCCATAAGATGTGGGGATAAAAAGAAGGGAAAATCCAGATTGTTAATTAAGTTCAGAATGGTATTCCATAATTGGAATTTCAATTAAAACAAAAAAATACTTAGTCTCTTAAACAAGAGATTCTAAAACTTAGGTAATTCTAGTCATTAGGATTTTCGTTCTATGTGAAGTAAGGAATATCGTAGAGTTTCCTATAAGCATAGGTTTTCATTGGAATTCAATCAATCAGTTATGAAACAAGAGAATTACTTTATTTTAATAGAAGAATAAAAAGTAAAATGATTCAATCTTTTTTGTATTTTAATAAATATCCTTCTTTAAGGTAATGTAATAACTAGATAACGAAGTTATTTGGTTAACTTTTTGAATTTAACCAACTAAACTAAACCAATTGTCAATTTTTAATTATTTCAATGAGAAAAATTCAGAATTTTTCAGAATTCCAGTATTTTTTCTTATCTTTTTTTTATTCCTTCAGAAAGAGATAAGAATTGGTGAATCGGAAACAATTTTTTTTAGAAAAATGGAAAATTTCAAGGAAAAATTGCAATTTCTTTTCTTATGGAACATACATATCAATATGCATGGGTAATACCTTTTCTCCCACTTCCAGTTATTATGTCAATAGGGTTTGGACTTTTTCTTATTCCGACAGCAACAAAAAATCTTCGTCGTATATGGGCTTTTCCTAGTGTTTTACTCTTAAATATAGCTATGGTATTCTCAGTTTACCTGTCTATTCAACAAATAAATGGAAGTTTTATCTATCAATATCTATGGTCTTGGACCATCAATAATGATTTTTCCCTAGAGTTTGGATACTTGGTCGACCCGCTTACTTCTATTATGTTAATACTAATTACTACTATAGGAATCCTGGTTCTTATTTATAGTGACGATTATATGTCTCACGATGAAGGATATTTGAGATTTTTTGTTTATATAAGTTTTTTCAATACTTCCATGTTGGGATTGGTTACTAGTTCCAATTTGATACAAATTTATTTTTTTTGGGAACTTGTGGGAATGTGTTCCTATTTATTAATAGGTTTTTGGTTCACACGGCCACTTGCAGCGAGTGCTTGTCAAAAAGCCTTTGTAACTAATCGTGTAGGGGATTTTGGTCTGTTATTAGGAATTTTAGGTTTTTTTTGGATAACAGGCAGTTTAGAGTTTCGGGATTTGTTCAAAATAGCTAATAACTGGATTCCCAATAGTGGGATTAATTCCTTACTTATTACTTTGTGTGCCTTTTTATTATTCCTTGGTGCAGTTGCGAAATCTGCACAATTCCCTCTTCACGTATGGTTACCCGATGCTATGGAAGGACCCACTCCCATTTCGGCTCTTATACACGCAGCAACCATGGTTGCTGCGGGAGTTTTTCTTCTAGCTCGACTTCTTCCTCTTTTCATATCATTACCTTTGATAATGAGTTTCATTTCTTTAGTAGGTACAATAACACTCTTCTTAGGAGCTACTTTAGCTCTTGCTCAGATAGATATTAAAAGAAGCTTAGCCTATTCTACAATGTCTCAATTGGGTTATATGATGTTAGCTCTAGGTATAGGTTCTTATCAAGCTGCTTTATTCCATTTGATCACTCATGCTTATTCAAAAGCTTTATTGTTCTTAGGATCCGGATCTATTATTCATTCAATGGAACCCCTTGTTGGATATTCACCAGATAAAAGTCAGAATATGGCTCTTATGGGTGGTTTAAGAAAATACGTTCCAATTACAAGAACCACTTTTTTATGGGGTACACTTTCTCTTTGTGGTATTCCACCTCTTGCTTGCTTCTGGTCCAAAGATGAAATTCTTAGTAATAGTTGGTTGTATTCACCTATTTTTGGAATAATAGCCTCTTTCACTGCAGGATTAACTGCGTTTTATATGTTTCGGGTATATTTACTTACCTTTGATGGGTATTTGCGTGTTCATTTTCAAAATTACAGTAGCACTAAAGAGAGTTCGTTCTATTCAATATCCTTATGGGGAAAAAGGATACCCAAAGAAGTCAATAGGGATTTCGTTTTATCAGCATCGAATAGTGGAGTTTCTTTTTTTTCACAAAATACATCCAGAATCCATGGTGATACAAGAAATAGGATAGGATCCTTTAGTACTTACTTTGGAGCTAAAAACACTTCTGTCTATCCTCATGAAACGGGAAATACTATGCTATTCCCTCTTCTTATATTATTCCTTTTTACTTTGCTCATTGGATCCATAGGAATCCATTTTGATAATGGAGTAATGGAGTTAACCATATTATCAAAATGGCTAACTCCATCAATAAACTTTTTCCAGCAAAGTTTGAATTCTTCCATAAATTCGTATGAATTTTTCACCAATGCGATTTCTTCCGTAAGTCTAGCTATTTTTGGTCTATTCATAGCATATATTTTCTATGGATCCGCTTATTCATTTTTTCAGAATTTGGATTTAATAAATTCCCTTGTAAAAGGAAATCCGAAAAAAACCTTTTTGGATCAAGTAAAAAAAAGGATATACAGTTGGTCATATAATCGCGGTTATATAGATATCTTCTATACTAGGATCTTTATCCTGGGTATAAGAGGATTAACCGAGCTAATGCAGTTTTTTGATAAGGGTGTTATTGATGGAATTACCAATGGAGTAGGTCTTGCTGGTTTTTGTATAGGGGAAGAAATTAAATATGTAGGGGGAGGGCGAATATCGTCTTATCTATTCTTTTTTTTATGTTATGTATCTATATTTTTATTCCTTTTTCTTTCTTAAGTAATTCCCCCGTCTCTTTCTTTTCTAAGGAACCCCTCTATTCCCCTTCGTAGCTCCCTCTCCTAATAGTTCGGTTTTCCGCGATTTTTTCCATTCCTCTGTGTAAATAGCCCAATATGGGTTCACAATCAATAACATCTTCACCATCGAGAGTAACGATCAGTCGGAGAACACCATGCATTGATGGGTGGTGAGGGCCCATATTGACTATCATGAGATCTTTTCTTGTAAGCGGTAGACTCATATCCTTTCTTCCTTAATTCATTATTCCATGAAAATGGATTATTCCATGAATTCCTCAAAAGAGGCTCATCAAAATGAAAAATCTAAGACTACTATAAGACTACTAATAAAATACGAAAAAAATTGGAACGATTAAATTACTGCTCCCGAATATCCAACTGACTGATTAATTTCTTATAACGTACTCTATTTTTCTTTGCCAAATAAGCCAGCAAACGTTTTCGTTTTCCCAAAAGTCTTCGTAGACCTCTTTCCGATAAAAAATCTTTTTTGTGTAATTCCAAATGTGAAGCAAGTCTCCGTATCTTATTGGTGAAACTGAATACTTGAAATTCAACAGAACCCCTGTTTTCTTCTTTTTCTTCTTTAACCATAAATCCTAAAATTTTTCTACCTCCTTTCTTTTTCATGTATTTTTCTGATCAGGAAAAATAAAAAATTATGTCAGTTATTTTGAAGTTATTCTAATCTCGTACACACAAAAATTTGCAATTATTCATGTACTACTGGAATTTGGATTTATTTTATCGATGCAAATTGGATTTGGATAGAAGGGTACATTCTTTTATTTTAGATAGAAAAAGCGTTTTTTCTATCTAAAATAAAAGAATTTTGCTGATTTATTTATTGCTATATTCAATTTATTGAATTGATACACCATTTAATTGATATCATTTAGCAAAATGAAACACAGCATATGCATCCATTTTTCGGATCGAGAATTTCACGGGATAGAGATATGGTATAAGAAATAGGCTATTAAGTAACTCTAAATGAATTGTGGATACATCTGTATCCTTAACATACTGAAACGACTGCCATTATTCGTATCAAACCAATAGCGATTCATACAAGCTAAATCTTCTAATCAATGGTGGGCCAATAATGAATTTTTTTGCATATGTATTAAGACGCTTGGCCTGATTTAGAAATTGTCCAGTTACGAGTACGAGAATTGAAAGACATGAAAATTCTCAATTCTCTACGGCGTCTAGGAGATAGATAGAATATTTTCAGGAACAAGAAAATCAGAAGAATCTTTCTCTCTATTCACTACCATTCCGCGTCTTCGACTTCTATTAGTTTCTTTTCTTCTTTAATGCAATAGCTATAGTTTGATATAGAATAAATTTATCAAAGTAATGGAAACCATTCTCTTATAGGAAATGGTTCGAAAATCGCTATTCCACCATTTAGGTATCGTGAAAAGTGA